TCTGTTCTTGATTCAACACACTTCCACTGTAGTGTCCGAGTGGATACTGCTACTTCCTCTCGAACCATAATAATATTATTCTTTTTTCAGATCATTGAATCATTTATTTCTCTTGAAATCCGTTCAATTCTTATTTCTACACACGTCTTTTTTTAGGAGGTCTACATCCATTATGTGGCATAGGGGTTACGTCACGTACGAAACTTAATAGTATACCACTTCTACGAATAGCTCGTAATGCTGCATCTCTTCCGAGACCAGGACCCTTTATCATTACTTCTGCTCGTTGCATACCCTGATCCACTACTGTACGAATAGCATTTCCTGCTGCGGTTTGAGCAGCAAATGGTGTCCCTCTTCTTGTGCCTCTGAATCCACAAGTACCAGCGGAGGACCAAGAAACCACCTGACCTAGTACATCTGTAACAGTCACAATGGTATTGTTGAAACTCGCTTGAACATGAATAACTCCTTTTGGTATTCTACGCCCACTCTTACGTGAACCAATACGCCCATTCCTACGTGAACCAATTCTTGGTATAGGTTTTGTCATATTTTATCATCTCATAAATATGAGTCAGAGATATACGGATATATCCATTTCATATCAAAACAGATCCTTTATTTGTCCATCGGGTCCTTTAGAAAATCCCCTTTTCTTTTTAGAAAGATTACCCTTGTCTCTGTTTATGTCTCGGATTGAAACAAATTACTATAATTCGTCCCCGCCTACGGATCAGTCGACATTTTTCACAAATTTTACGAACAGAGGCCCTTATTTTCATATTTGTTATTCCTTACCTTAATTCCGAATCTACTCCTTGGAAGAAAATAAGTCTCTTGAAATTTTGAACCTCGAATTGTATTCCCACGAAAGGAATGTTTAAAAAGCCACCTACACCTAATCGTTTGAATCTTTGTTGCGAAGTCTATAAATTATACGTCCCCTGGTTGAATCATAACGACTTACTTCGATTTTTACTCTATCTCCTGGTAGTATCCGTATAAAACTTCGTCGGATCCTCCCCGAAACATAACCTAGAATCAGATCTTCATTATCTAAACGAACCCGGAACATACCATTGGGAAGTGATTCAGTAATTAAACCTTCATGAATCAATTTTTGTTCTTTCATTCCAGGTAACCCCCTTGAAGTATCAACTAATGGAGGAGGAGTGATATTAAACAACCCGTCTTTCCTCTCCTTTTTCACAAATAGGAAGTTACGGATCAACTTCGGATACCAGAAGGATCACCATATATAACACAAAACTTCTCCTCCAATTCCTTCTAGTCGAGCTTCTCGATCTGTCATTATACCTCTAGAAGTAGAAAGAATTACAATCCCCATTCCACCTAAAATCCTAGGAATTCGTTGATAGTTGGAATAGATTCGTAGACCGGGTCGGCTGATACGCTTTAAAATATTTCTATATGTTCCTTTCCTATTTCTTCTATGTCGCAGGGTTGAAACCAAGAAATATTTGTTGTTTTCCCGATGTTTCCTAACGTTTTCAATAAAACCTTCTCGTAGAAGTATTTTAACAACGCTTTCGGTCATATTAGTAGATGCTATTCGAACCGTTCCTTTTTTATCCATGTCGGCATTTCTTATAGAAGTTAATATATCGGCAATAGTGTCCCTACCCATGACGAACTATAATTATTGGTGCCTCCTAATTTTGATATAATCAACATGTTCCGTTTTTTTTTTATGTGAATTTTTGATTCTTTATTTATGAATTATTAAAAGTATATGCGTGAAACACAATCTACTAATTGATCCATTTCAGATACCCTACTATATCATGGTCTCATCTACTAGTATTTATAATACCTCAGGAGCTAATGAGACTATTTTAGTGAAATTCAACTGTCTCAATTCTCGAGCGATCGCTCCAAAAACCCGAGTTCCTTTTGGATTTCCTTCTTGATCAATGACAACTGCTGCATTGTCATCATATCGTATTATCATACCGTTGTCACGTCTGAGTTCTTTACATGTACGTACAATTACAGCTCTGATCACTTCTGATCTTTCGAGAGGCATATTGGGCACTGCTTCTTTTATTACAGCAACAATAACGTCACCAATATGAGCATATCGGTGATTACTAGCTCCTATGATTCGAATACACATCAATTCTCGAGCCCCGCTGTTGTCCGCTACATTCAAATGGGTCTGAGGTTGAATCATATCATTTTTTTTTTTGAATCTGTTCTTTTAATGCAAAGGTCGAAGGAAAAAAGAAAGAAATATTGTCTGTCCAGAAATAAAGAAATCCGCGATTGTTTTTTTCATCATAAATACCCCTTTGGTTCCACATCCCTATCCTGAAATAATGAATTGCGTTCGTATAGGCATTTTGCACGCAGCTATTTTAATAGCTGCTCTGGCTACAGTTTCCGATACTCCGCCCATTTCATAAAGTATTCGACCCGGCTTAACAACAGATACCCAATATTCGGGAGATCCCTTCCCCGAACCCATACGGGTTTCCGTAGGTCTTACTGTAACGGGTTTGTCGGGAAATATACGGACCCATATTTTTCCACCACGGCGCGCATATCGTGTCATTGCTCGTCGCCCTGCTTCTATTTGTCTAGATGTGATCCAAGCGGGTTCAAGTGCCTGAAGAGCATATCTACCGAAACAAATATGATTGCCTCGATAAGATATTCCCTTCATTCTTCCTCTATGTTGTTTACGGAATCTGGTTCTTTTGGGGTTATAGTTGATGGTTGTTTCTCAACCTCATCTCTACTACAGAACCGGACATGAGAGTTTCTTCTCATCCAGCTCCTCGCGAATGAAACGATTCAATAATATTACAGATACACATGTATTTATTGAATAATACACTAAATCATGGGATTTATTGATATTGAATCTGTCACGTAGGAATCTGTATATCTTGTATATATAGCTAGACGTATATTTCTATATATAGAAGATAATGCCTTTGCTTTATTTTTATAACGAACCCTTGACCTTTACCGAATCGGCCAAAATTTTGCAATTCAATAAGGGTTTCGCGGGCGAATATTTACTCTATTTGTTTCATTCGTAGGGTCAACCCATGGCCTCTCAGAATAAATCAATTGGTTCCTGGTTGGTTCCGCCATCCCACCCAATGAATCATTAGGATTCGTTTTCAATAGAATCTTCTGCAGTCACAGGTTCCGTCGTTCCCATAGCTTCTCCATTAATGGCTAGGCCTGAACTCTGCAATGGAGCTCCTCAATTCAAGTTCGTTCCCAAGTCAATCTCCTCAGTCTCTATTGACTCGAGGCTCTTTATTATTGGTATTTTTCCTATGAACCGTATTCATCTAATTATGGACGAATCAGTATTGATGCTTTATCACACTGCCTTTTATGAGATGATTCATAATAGACCATACATATTGGAATCATATACCATTGATATTCTCCTTCTCTCTTTCTCTCGCCCTTCCATTTACCCACATCCCTCTATTTTCGCTTCACAATCCATAATCAGATTGATTTTTCCTTTATGGAAAAAAGATTTCAGTTGCTACAACTATATGATTGACACATCATATAGTGACTGGTTCCTTGGATCTCGATAATACGAAGCAATGAGCTGGTTCTAAATTCTATAGTTATTAGTTAGGGGCCAGTCCTTTTTTTTTTTGAATCCCAACTCTAAAGAAAAACCAACGAGTCACACACTAAGCATAGCAATTCTACCAAATGATCAATCCAATTTTTATTCAACCCTATAGAATTAGAATTGCTCATTTTTCATTGAAGGGAAAAAGAATAGTTTGTCGTTTTTTGTTCTATCACTGGATAGAATGGCAAGGAAAGGCCCATTATTGCTCGTCTACAAATATCCAAATTTTGATGCCTAATACCCCATAGATAGTTCGAACTGTATAGGAACAATGATCAATTTTAGCTCGAATGGTTTGTAGGGGAACCCTACCTTCTCTGATCCATTCGACACGTGCAATTTCTTTTCCGTCGATACGTCCTGCAATTTGCACTTGAATTCCTTTTGTATCCGCTTGTTCAGTTAATTCAATAGCTTTTTTCATTGCCTTTCGAAAGGAAACTCTATTCTTTAATTGTAGAGCTATATATTCTGCAAGAATATTAGGTTGTCCATAAGGTTTTGCAACTCTTGTGATAGCAATGTTAAGTCTCCGGTTCACAGAATTAAATCCTTTTTGTACATTGATCTGTAATTCTTCGATTCCTCGTGTTCGACCCTCTATTAACAAATTTGGAAATCCAATATAGATTATGACCTGGATCAGATCGATTTTTTTTTGAATCTCTATATGTGCAATTCCTTCGAAACCCGAGGATATTCTCCTATTTTTTTGTACATAATTCTTGATACAATCTCGTATTTTTTCATCTTCCTGGAGACCTATGGAATAATTTTTTGGTTGCGCGAACCAAAGGGATCTATGCTTTTGGTTTTCCCCACCAAGTCGGAAACCAAGGGGATTTATTTTTTTGCCCATATTTTTCTTCTCTCTCTTTCTCTTTTTTTTCTCTCTCTCTCTCTTTCTCCAAATATCTCTCTATTATAGGATCTTTCCATTGATCCTTTGTTTCTAAATATATATCCTGATCCGTTTTCTTTTTCGAGCTATCCCTCACTACAATAATGATATGACAGGTGGGTCTTTTTATCGGATAACTACGTCCTCGAGCCCGAGGTTTTAACCTTTTCACGATAGTACCCCCATTGACTTCGGCTTTACTAATGACTGAATCAGCTTCGTTGAAACTTTTATTGTGACTAGCATTTGCTGCTGCAGAATAAACCAATTTAAAAATGGGATAAGATGCTCGATAAGGCATGAGTTCCAGTAGCATAAGTGTTTCCTCATAGGAACGCCCACGAATCTGATCAATTACTCTTCGTGTTTTGTGAGCAGACATACATACATTTTCAGCTAAAGCTTTTACTTGTGTACTTAAGATCCTCTTCGTCTCCATCTTTTGCAAGACCTTCTTCC